TCTCCTCATGGAAAACCCTTTTCGCTCCGCTTAGCCCTATCCCCTTCTAGAGGTATTTTAGTGATAGGTTCTCTAGGAACTGGACGATCCTGTTTGGTCAAATACCTAGCGACAAACTCCTATGTTCCTTTCATTACGGTATTTCCGAACAAGTTCCTGGATGACAAGCCTAAAGGTTATCCTATTGATGATATCGATATTGATGATAGTGACGATATTGATGATAGTAATGATGACCTTGATATTGATACGGAGCTGCTAACTATGACGAATGTGCTAACTATGTATATGACGACGAAAATAGACCGATTTGATATCACCCTTCAATTCGAATTAGCAAAAGCAATGTCTCCTTGCATAATATGGATTCCAAACATTCATGATCTGCATGTGAATGAGTCGAATTACTTATCCCTCGATCTATTAGAGAACTATCTCTCCAGGGATTGTGAAAGATGTTCCACTGGAAAGATTCTTGTTATTGCTTCGACTCATATTCCCCAAAAAGTGGATCCCGCTCTAATAGCTCCAAAGAAATTCAATACATGCATTAAGATACGAAGGCTTCTTCTTCCACAACAACGAAAGCACTTTTTCATTCTTTCATATACTAGAGGATTTCACTTGGAAAAGAAGATGTTCCATACTAACGGATTCGGGTCCATAACCATGGGTTCCAATGCGCAAGATCTTGTAGCACTTATCAATGAGGCCCTATCAATTAGTATTACACAGAAGAAATCCATTATAGAAACTAATACAATTAGATCAGCTCTTCATAGAAAAACTTGGGATTTTCGATCCCAGATAAGATCGGTTCAGGATCATGGGATCCTTTTCTATCAGATAGGAAGGGCTGTTACACAAAATGTACTTCTAAGTAATTGCCCCATAGATCCTATATCTATCTATATGAAGAAGAAATCATGTAAGGGAGGGGATTCTTATTTGTACAAATGGTACTTCGAACTTGGAACGAGCATGAAGAAATTAACGATACTTCTTTATCTTTTGAGTTGTTCTGCCGGATCGGTCGCTCAAGATCTTTGGTCTTCATCCAGACACGATGAAAAAAATTGGATCACTTCTTATGGATTCGTCGAGAACGATTCTGATCTAGTTCATGGCCTATTACTATTATTACTATTAGAAGTAGAAGGCGCTCTGGCTCTGGCGGGATCCTCACGGACAGAAAAATCTTGCAGTCAGTTTGATAATAATCGAGTGACATTACTTCTTCGGTCCGAACCAAGGAATCAGTTAGATATGATGCAAAATGGATCTTGTTCTATCGTTGATCAGAGATTTCTATATGAAAAATACGAATCGGAGTTTGAAGAAGGGGAAGGGGCCCTCGATCCGCAACAGATAGAGGAGGATTTATTCAATCACATAGTTTGGGCTCCTAGAATATGGCGATTTGATTGTATCGAAAGGCCCACTGAATTGGGATTTCCCTATTGGACTGGGTCATTTCGGGGCAAATGGATCATTTATCATAAAGAGGATGAGCTTCAAGAGAATGATTCGGAGTTCTTGCAGAGTGGAACCATGCAGTACCAGACACGAGATAGATCTTCCAAAGAACAAGGCTTTTTTCGAACAAGCCAATTCATTTGGGACCCTGCGGATCCATCCTTTTCCCTATTCAAAGATCAGCCCTCTGTCTCTGTGTTTTCACGTCGAGAATTCTTTGCAGATGAAGAGATGTCAAAGGGGCTCATTGCTTCCCAAACAAATCCTCCTACATCTATATATAAACGCTGGTTCATCAAGAATACGCAAGAAAAGCACTTCGAATTGTTGATTCATCGCCAGAGATGGTTTAGAACCAATAGTTCATTATCTAATGGATCTTTCCGTTCTAATACTCTATCCGAGAGTTATCAGTATTTATCAAATCTGTTCCTATCTAACGGAACGCTATTGGATCAAATGACAAAGACATTGTTGAGAAAGAGATGGCTTTTCCCGGATGAAATGAAACATTTGATTCATGTAACAGGAGAAAGATTCCCCATTCCTTAGCCGTAAAGATATGTGCCCATGAAAAGGGGATTAAGTGGAACAGAATTGGCCGGATGGTAGAGTCGTGGAAACACTTGTTTCTTCCATCTTTTTGGCCTTAGCTCCATGGAACAATATGCTACTGCTGAAACATGGAAGAATTGAAATCTTAGATCACTATGTGTGGATGATATGAACTGCCTAAACAAGAATTCTTGAACGGCGAAAGAGCCTATTACTCGCTACATCAAACAATTTCTACTAATGAAACCATGTCAATCCATCGGAAAATACGCATGTCCGCTGAAATGGTTGTTGCTATCTGCTCCAATAACGAATCATTGGTTTCATTGAATAACTAAAGAAGATAGATAGACCTTTCTCTTCGTCTCAGGTCGATGGATCTCCTCAATTGGAAGATCTCCCATATGGATAATACACATTCCAGTTGACCGAGCCTAATTCTAATTGCTTTGTTCCGAAGCAAAGATAT